CTGCAATTATTTCTAGTATGGAATGAGTCAATCATCCACTTTGGTATCTTTTTGAACAAAAATGGTAATATCGTTCCTCCATTGATCAAGAATTTCGGTCTTTGGGAAGTATCATGATCATCTAATAAGAAGGGTTTCAATTTATTCAAATGAACGATTTGAACACCTATTGATTCTAACAACTGATTGCAGAGTTGAGCATTCGGACCTTTCAATTCATAGATGTGGATCTCGGACCTATGAATGGGAATATTCCCAATACTCACAAAGAAAAGGGGAAGTGACTTGGACAAAAAGGGAAGTGACTTGGACAAAAAGAAACGAAGTGACTTAGACAAATCTTGTTTGTCGATAGCCTCGGACCAATCAATCGAATATTGATTAATACGTAATCGATCGAACACTACTTGAAAACGGTTCTTCTGGTCAGAAATGAAATGTTCCAAATGTTCCTGGAAATTCTTGCTCCCATTGGACCATTTGTATCTATATGCATCAGGATCCCGATTCATGGATCTCTCGGTTCGAGAAATAAGAGGATCAAACCATTTCTTCTGATTAAAATTCGATAAATATTGGTTGATCATATATTTCATTATAGTTATATGATTCAGAGTCTCATTTCCTATTTGATCCCTTTGAATTTCATATTCGAAGTTGCGATCGGATCTATTCATTAAAAAGAATCGATTCGATACACTTCTTATGTACCCATAGGTGTTATATTGGATTTGCATCAGATTTTGGATCAATCTATATTGATTGACTGCCTCCATTGTGTTGTTGCTAGCAAATACCGCCGTTTTTATTTTTGGATCTTCCAAATCATTATCATTCCCGCAGTAGATACGGACCGAGTTTTTTCTGATCCTTCGATAAAAAGATTCATTCTCTTCATAAAAAAGAGGAGGTAGAATCAAAAAAGAAATCTTTTTTGATTCATCTCTGGAGTTGAATACCTTATTCAAGAATTTTTTTTGATCTAACCCGTAGGAATCAATAGAAAAGGCAAATCCCCTATGATACACCAGATCCGGCCCGGTTATTGATAGAGTGAATAGATCTGCCATTTCTTGAAATTTCTCTTCTGATTCAAAATCGTGGTGTAACGTGTATCCCCCCTTGTTCTGGCCATGGAATAGATGAAATAAATAAAAAAATGGATTTTTGTTCAAGAATGAAATCTTATTGGAACTGTCCATATCCGGTGCATCCTTCGGAACCATATCAGATCCCGGATCTGATGAAATAGGATGAATTGAGACGGTATTTTGTAAATACGTAATTATCTTGAATATATCAACCATTTCTTTATTTTCCGATCGCCTGGAAAGAACAAAAGAAACATCCTTTTTTTTATTCAAAAATTTCTGATCTCTAGTGGACCTCTCAGTATCAGTAGGATTCGAACCCAGATGAAGTTCTGACCATCTGTCAGAGAAAAAAGAACGAATTGATCTTGTAGGATTCCCAAGAAATTCTTCGATTTCTTCCGGAAGCAGATGATTATTCATCTGCTTCTCACGTTCCGCGAATAGCCGGGACATTGAGGAAGATCCAAAAAGGCATTTCGGGAATCGATCTGATTCTATCTCTGTTCCTTCCGTTTGAAGAAAGGAAGGATCCCAAAGAATCGATCTTTCTTTTTGAATATTTGACAATGCATTCCGTACCTTGCTAAAAAACCGATCCTTGTTTACCAACCACACATTGTCTAACCAAATCAAATTCTCTCTCGATACGTTCCTCAAAAAATCCGATTCGTGCTGATTCTTTCCCCAACTAACGAAGAGATCTTGGTGGAATTGCCACATATGAAATTGAGCACAATTTTGCAAAGAAATACCCCACTTGTTTCTCGAGAAGAGATGGGAAACATGCTCAATATAATTTGATTGAATAGTTGCCTCAGCTCCTTGTTGTTTGAAGAACCCCCCCCCTTCAATTGGTCTTTTTTCACGAAAAGCGGACATGAGATAACAAATCAAGTCTTTCCCTAAGACTTCGAATAGCTGTCCCGAATTCAAGTTGAGTATGTTTCGCTTCTTCCTCGGAGAAAGACGATCAAACAATTCCCAATCATGGTCCTTGCGGATCAGATCATCCGTATAGGATAAAAAAAGAAACTCCAGATATTTGCTATCTCTCTCTTTGAATGAGATCTCAATTCCAGCTACGGTTTTATTAGATACCTTACAACTAGAATCCCTCTTTTTTCCGATCCGGTTCCTCCACCACCGCGAACCCCGGTTAGATTCAGGCATGATACACTTTTTATTTATTGGGAGAACCCAAGTACTCTCTTGCGGATCCACGAAACAACTCTCAGAACTATTTTTCCCTTTTGGAAGATACAGGGGCGAAACAATCAACCTATTGATATTGCAAGACCAAAAAGATTCTTCCAATGTCTCATTTCTGGGTCCAATGGAATTCATAGGTATAGGAAAAAGCCCCATCAAATAGAGATTTTTTCTTTCGACAATCTTTCGATTGTTAATACGAGATATAAGGACCGCTACTACAAGCAGTACTATACCTTTGATCGTGAAATATCGATTGCTTCTTGAACCCTGTGAATCACGTGAAAGTAAGATATTCCAAATTCGGGGGTCAAAGAGTTTCATAAAACGTTCTTGGTGGAAAAGAATGTGAGTGAAAGATCCCACTGAATTGAATTTGGTCCATGAATCTAAGAGATATTGAGAATTCTTGATCTCTCTCAATATCTCTCTCAATTCGAAGATCCAGGATTTAAATTGATGTCCTCTCATTGATTCCTCCTAAAGATTTCATTTCAATTGGAATTTGGTTATTCACGATGTACGATGATCCCTGTTAAGCATCCATGGCTGAATGGTTAAAGCGCCCAACTCATAATTGGCAAATTCGTAGGTTCAATTCCTGCTGGATGCACGCCAATGGGAACGTTCAATAAGTCTATTAGAATTGGCTCTGTATCAATGGAATCTCATCATCCATACATACCGAATTGGTATGGTATATTCATACCATAACATATGAACAGTAAGAACTAGAATTCTTATCGATACTGGAACTCATAGGGAAGAAAATGGATTTATGGATGGAATCAAATATGCAGTATTTACAGAAAAAAGTATTCGGTTATTGGGGAACAATCAATATACTTCTAATGTCGAATCAGGATCAACTAGGACAGAAATAAAACATTGGGTCGAACTCTTCTTTGGCGTCAAGGTAATAGCTATAAATAGTCATCGGGTCCCCGGAAAGGGTAGAAGAATGGGACCTATTATGGGACATACAATGCATTACAAACGTATGATCATTACGCTTCAACCGGGTTATTCTATTCCACCTCTTATAGAGAAAAGAACTTAAAGCAAAATACTTAATAACACGGCAATACATTTATACAAAACTTCTACCCCGAGCACACGCAATGGAGCCATAGACAGTCAAGTAAAATCCAATCCACGAAATAATTTGATCCATGGACAGCGTCGTTGTAGTAAAGGTCGTAATGCCAGAGGAATCATTACCGCAGGGCATAGAGGGGGAGGTCATAAGCGTCTATACCGAAAAATAGATTTTCGACGGAATGAAAAAGACATATCTGGTAGAATCGTAACCATAGAATACGACCCTAATCGAAATGCACACATTTGTCTCATACACTATGGGGATGGTGAGAAGAGATATATTTTACATCCCAGAGGGGCTATAATTGGAGATACCATTGTTTCTGGTACAGAAGTTCCTATATCAATGGGAAATGCCCTACCTTTGAGTGCGGTTTGAACTATTGATTTACGTAATTGGAAGTAACCAATTAGGTTTACGACGAAACCTAGAAATCGATCACTGATCCAATTTGAGTACCTCTACGGGAGAAACCTCAGCAGAAAACTGTTGAGTAACGGCAGCAAGTGATTGAGTTCAGTAGTTCCTCATAGAAAATTATTGACTCTAGAGATATGGTAATATGGAGAAGACAAAATTGTTTGAAGCACGCACAGAACCGGAAGCACCCCTTGTTTCAAAGAGAGGAGGACGGGTTATTCACATTTAATTTGATGGTCAGAGGCGAATTAAAAGCTAAACAGTGGTAATTATAAAGATCCCCGGGGAAAAATAGAGATGTCTCCTACGTTACCCATAATATGTGGAAGTATCGACGTAATTTCATAGAGTCATTCGGTCTGAATGCTACATGAAGAACATAAGCCAGATGACGGAACGGGGAGACCTAGGATGTAGAAGATCATAACATGAGTGATTCGGCAGATTTGGATTCCTAATATATCCACTCATGTGGTACTTCATCATATGATTCATATAAGATCCATCTGTCTAGATATCATCATATACATCTAGAAAGCCGTATGCTTTGGAAGAAGCTTGTACAGTTTGGGAAGGGGTTTTTATTGATAAAAAGAAGAATCTACTTCAACCGATATGCCCTTAGGCACGGCCATACATAACATAGAAATCACACTTGGAAAGGGTGGACAATTAGCTAGAGCGGCAGGTGCTGTAGCAAAACTTATTGCAAAAGAGGGTAAATCGGCCACATTAAGATTACCATCTGGGGAGGTCCGTTTGATATCCAAAAACTGCTTAGCAACAGTCGGACAAGTGGGTAATGTTGGGGTGAACCAAAAAAGTTTGGGTAGAGCCGGATCTAAGCGTTGGCTAGGTAAGCGTCCTGTAGTAAGAGGAGTAGTTATGAACCCTGTAGACCATCCCCATGGGGGCGGTGAAGGGAGAGCCCCAATTGGTAGAAAAAAACCCACAACTCCTTGGGGTTATCCTGCGCTTGGAAGAAGAAGTAGGAAAAGGAAAAAATATAGTGATAGTTTTATTCTTCGTCGCCGTAAATAAATAGGAATATAGAAAATCGAATTTTTAGAATTTGAAATCATGTGATGGGCGAACGACGGGAATTGAACCCGCGCGTGGTGGATTCACAATCCACTGCCTTGATCCACTTGGCTACATCCGCCCCTTATCTAGCTAAAGGATTTTCTTTTTCCATATTGTATTTATTCTTACCTTCATACTTAGATCAATATATTGGGCATAGAATGCCAATTTTTAAAATGTAATAGTAATATAAGGAGTAATCCGCTGTGACACGTTCAATAAAAAAAAATCCTTTTGTAGCTAATGATTTATCGGAAAAAATTGAAAAACTAAATATAAGGGAAGAGAAAGAAATAATAGTAACTTGGTCTAGGGCATCTACCATTATACCCACAATGATTGGCCATACAATTGCTATTCATAATGGAAAGGAACATTTACCCATTTATATAACAGATCGTATGGTGGGTCATAAATTGGGAGAATTCGTGCCTACTCTCACTTTCGCAAGACATGCAAAAACCGATAATAAATCTCGTCGTTAATTTCTTTTTTTTTTAGTAAAATAGGCAGTTTTTATTCATTTAGTGGGGGATAACCTTATGATAAATAGAAAGAACTCGCGTTGGAGTACAGAAATTAAAGCTTTAGCTCAACATAAACATATATGTATGTCTGTTTTCAAAGCACGAAGAGTAATTGATCAGATTCGCGGACGTTCCTATGAAGAAGCACTTATGATACTAGAACTTATGCCTTATCGAGCATCTTATCCCATTTTGAAATTAGTTTATTCCGCAGCAGCAAATGCAAGTAATAACATGGGCTTAAACAAAGCTTTTTTATTTATTAGTGAAGCTGAAGTCAACGCAGGTACTATTGTGAAAAAGTTAAGACCCCGGGCTCGAGGACGTAGTTATCCGATAAAAAGACCTACTTGTCATATAACAATTGTAGTGAGGGATAAATCTAAATTATTTAGAGATAATATAAAAATATGGGACAAAAAATAAATCCACTTGGTTTCAGACTTGGTACAACCCAAAGTCATCATTCCTTTTGGTTCGCACAACCACAAAATTATTCCGCAGGTGTACAGGAAGATGAAAAAATACGGAATTGTATCAAGGATTATGTACAAAAAAATAAGAGAACGTCCTCAGGTTTCGAAGGAATTGCACGTATACAAATAAAAAAAAGAATCGATTTGATCCAAGTCATAATCCATATTGGATTCCCTAATTTATTAATAGAGGGCCGAACACGAGGAATCGAAGAATTACAGATGAATGTACAAAAGGATTTTCATTCTGTAAACCGTAAACTTAACATTGCTATAACAAGAGTTGAAAACCCTTATGGACAACCTAATATTCTTGCAGAATATATAGCTTTACAATTAAAAAATAGAGTTTCATTTCGAAAGGCAATGAAAAAAGCTATTGAATTAACTGAACAAACGGATACAAAGGGAATTCAAGTACAAATTGCCGGGCGTATTGACGGAAAAGAAATTGCACGCGTCGAATGGATCAGAGAAGGCAGGGTTCCTCTACAAACAATTAGTGCTAAAATTGATTATTGTTCCTATACAACTCGAACTATCTATGGAGTATTAGGCATAAAAATTTGGATATTTGTAGACGAGAAATAATGTATCTTTATTTGTCTTGCCGTTCTGTCCAGCGATAGAACAAACGAAAAAGACATGACAAATTTCATTCTTTATTCCATTAAATCAAACAAAACCAAGCAATTCAAATTCTATATTCTATAAGATTGAATAAAAATTAGATTGACCATTTAGTATAAATGCTATGCTTAGTGTGTGACTCGTTAGTTTTTTAGAGTTTAGAGTGTAGTTGGATTAAAAAATTTTGACCAACCCTTACTATGAGCTTACTAACTATATAAACTTATAACCAACTTATAGCTTCGTATTGTCGAGATTCCAATAAACAGTCACTATATGACTGAATCAATCATATAGTTGGAGCAACTGAAATTTTTTAAAGGTTGCGAAGCAAAAATAAAGGGATGTGGATAAATGGAAGGATGATAGAAAGAGAGAATAAAAGTATCAATGATATATTATTCCAATATGTATGGTCTATAAATTATCTCACAAAGGCAGTGTGATAAAGCATCAATACTGATATAATATCAATAATTTTTAATTATTGATAAAGAGCCTTGGGTTAATAGAAACTAAGAAAATTGACTCAGGAACAAATTTTGTTGGGGCTCCATTGCGAAGTTTGGGCCTAACCATTAACGAAGAGGCTATAGGAACGACAGAACCCATGATTGCATAAGATTCCATTGAAAACAAATGAATCCTAATGATTCATTGGGGGGGATGGCGGAACGAACCAAGAACAAATTTATTTATTCTAAAAGTAAAAGGTCTGACCCGACGAATAAAGCACGAAAGAGTTAATATTCGCCCGCGAAACCTGTAGTAATATTAATGAATCATTTCATTCGCGAGGAGCCGGATGAGAAGAAACTCTCATGTCCGGTTCTGCAGTAGAGATGGAATTTAATTAATAAAGAACCATCAACTATAACCCCAAAAGAACAAAATTTCGTAAACAACATAGAGGAAGAATGAAGGGAATATCTTTTCGAGGCAATCATATTTGTTTCGGCGGATACGCTCTTCAAGCACTTGAACCCGCTTGGATCACGGCTAGACAGATAGAAGCAGGACGAAGAGCAATGACACGATATGCGCGTCGTGGCGGAAAAATATGGGTACGTATATTTCCCGACAAACCTGTTACAGTAAGACCCGCAGAAACACGTATGGGTTCGGGGAAGGGGGCCCCCGAATATTGGGTATCCGTTGTTAAACCGGGTCGAATACTTTATGAAATGGGCGGAGTATCAGAAACTGTAGCCAGAGCAGCTATTAAAATAGCTGCGCGTAAGATGCCTATACGAACTCAATTCGTTATTGAGGGATAGGGATGCATAAAAAAAAAAAAAAAAGAAAGGCGATGATGAAAAAATATGGGTTTATTTTTTTTTAGACAGACAATATTTCTTTTTATTTATTTTTCTTTTGCAACGAAATAACAGATTAAAATAAAAATGATATGATTCAACCTCAGACTCTTTTGAATGTAGCGGATAATAGTGGAGCTCGAAAATTGATGTGTATTCGAATCTTAGGAGCTGGTAACCAACGATATGCTCATATTGGTGACGTTGTTGTTGCCGTAATCAAAGAAGCAGTACCAAATATGCCTTTAGAAAGATCAGAAGTTATTAGGGCTGTAATTGTGCGTACATGTAAAGAACTCAAACGTGACAACGGCATAATAATACGATATGATGACAATGCCGCGGTTGTTATTGATCAAGAAGGAAATCCAAAAGGAACTCGAGTTTTTGGTGCAATCGCTCGGGAATTGAGACAGTTGAACTTTACTAAAATAGTTTCATTAGCTCCTGAGGTATTATAAATACTAATAGTATATTTAACTATGATATAGCGGAGTATCCGAGAGGGGTCAAGTCAATTAGTAGATTGTGTATCACGCATATATTTTTAATTAATATAAAATATATATTGAATTTTTTATTATTCAAAAAAAAATAAAAACATGTTGATTATATCAAAATTAGGGGGTACCAATAATTATAGTTCACCATGGGTAAGGATACTATTGCCGATATAATAACTTCTATAAGAAATGCTGACATGGATAAAAAAAGAACGGTTCGAATAGCATCTACTAATATTACCGAAAACATTGTGAAAATACTTCTACGAGAGGGTTTTATCGAAAATGTTCGTAAACATCAGGAAAGTAACAAATGTTTCTTGGTTTTAACCCTACGACATAGAAGGACTCGAAAGGGAATATATCGAACTATTTTAAAACGTATCAGCCGACCAGGTCTACGAATCTATTCCAACTATCAACGAATTCCTAAAATTTTAGGTGGAATGGGGATTGTAATTCTTTCTACTTCTCGAGGTATAATGACAGATCGAGAAGCTCGACTAGAAAAAATTGGGGGAGAAATTTTGTGTTATATATGGTGATCTTACACCCCTTCCTCCTGTTATCTTAATTTTCTCTCTAACTTACGGGAGACGTATAATTTATAGAATTCGCAACAAGGATTCGAACTTTTAGTTGATTTTTTTAAACATTACTTTCGTGAGGATACAATTTGAAATTAACAAAAAGAAATAAACTTATTTTTCCAAGGAATAAATTCAGAATTAAGGTAAGGAATAAGAAATATGAAAATAAGAGCTTCTGTTCGTAAAATTTGTGAAAAATGTCGACTTATCCGTAGGCGTGGACGGATTATAGTGATTTGTTCCAATCCGAGACATAAACAGAGACAAGGGTAATCTTTCTAAACTAAATAAAGAACTTTCTAAAATAAAAAGAAGGACCCGTGTAAGTGTAAAAGAATCTGTTTTAACATGAGATGGATATCTCCGTATCTTTCCGTATATTTCTGACTCATATTTATGAGATGATAAAATATGACAAAATCTATCCCAAGAATTAGTTCGCGTAAGAATGGGCGTATTGGTTCGCGTAAGAATGGACGTAGAATACCAAAAGGTGTTATTCATGTTCAAGCAAGTTTCAACAATACCATTGTAACTGTTACAGATGTACGAGGGCGGGTAGTTTCTTGGGCCTCCGCGGGTACTTCTGGATTCAAAGGCACAAAAAGAGGGACACCTTATGCGGCTCAAGCAGCAGCTATAAATGCTATTCGTACAGTAGTTGATCAGGGCATGCAACGAGCAGAAGTTATGATAAAAGGACCCGGTCTTGGAAGAGATGCAGCATTACGAGCCATCCGTAGAAGTGGTCTACTATTAAGTTTCGTGCGCGATGTAACACCTATGCCACATAATGGATGTCGACCTCCTAAAAAAAGACGTGTGTAGGAATAAGAATTAAATGGATTTCAAGAGAAATAAATAATTCAATAATCTGATTAAATAATAATATTTAGTATGGTTCGAGAGGAAGTAGGAGGGTCCACTCGAACATTACAGTGGAAGTGTGTTGAATCAAGAATAGATAGTAAGCGTCTTTATTATGGTCGTTTCATTCTGTCCCCGCTTATAAAAGGTCAAGCCGATACCATAGGTATCGCCATGCGAAGG